AGTACTCTATGGTTCGGGTCTTTAGCAGGTCTATTGATAGAGATTAATCGTTTTTTCCCAGATGCGTTGACATTCCCCTTTTTTTGATTCTAGTTATTGATACGGTACCAAATAACGAAGATTCGAGATAAAATTAAATATTTGTGACTAATCCTTTGCCCCCTTTTTCTCTTTTTTCCCTTTAGAATAAAAGGGAGGAAAGAGAAAAAAGAAAGGTGTATTCAACAGCTTCGAGACTTGGGTTCAAGTTTGAATTAAATAAACTATTAAATTCAAAAATAAACTAGGGATTAACTAGGGATGGAGGTATAATAAACAGGGTGGGGCCTAGATCTAGGACAAGACTCTTATACAAGGGGTACTTAAATGTAAATGAAATACTGTGATTTGAAATAAAGTTTAGAAATTTTTTTAGTATATTGATTGCAGGGAAATTTTTCATAATTGGATTTCAAGTTAATAACTTCTATTTTTCCTTCCTTTCTTCTTCTTCGTTTCGGATCGAAAATAGAAGAGTTGAGTAAATCAAAAATCCAAAGGGGGTTCATGGCCAAGGGGAAAGATGCCCGAATAACGGTTATTTTGGAATGTACCGGTTGTGTTCGAAACGGTGTTAATAAGGTATCAACGGGTATTTCCAGATATATTACTGAAAAGAATCGTCACAACACGCCTAATCGATTGGAATTGAGAAAATTCTGTCCATTTTGTTACAAACATACGATTCATGGGGAGATAAAGAAATAGATCGAATCGAGCACATGTATGTAACCCTTCCAAGGAAGGGTAAAAATGACATTCTATATAGAACATAGTTAAATATTCTATATATAACATAACATAATTAAATATAAACAAACCAAATCCTATTTATTCTAATTCATTTTAGATCCGACCGACATAGGATTTTCGAGATAAGGAATAAACTAAACAAACCATGGATAAATCCAAGCGACCTTTTCTTAAATCCAAGCGATCTTTTCGTAGGCGTTTGCCCCCGATTCAATCGGGGGATCGAATTGATTATAGAAACATGAGTTTAATTAGTCGATTTATTAGCGAACAAGGAAAAATATTATCTAGACGGGTGAATAGATTGACCTTGAAACAACAACGATTAATTACTATTGCTATAAAACAAGCTCGTATTTTATCTTTGTTACCTTTTCTTAATAATGAGAAACAGTTTGAAAGAACCGAGTCGACCACCAAAACTGCGGGTCTTCGAGCCAGAAATAAATAGGCTTACTCTTTCGTTACTTGAATAAAAAGTAAAATCCGAACTAAAACGCAGATTGATGTTTTGTTCGAAAAATATGAAAAATACATATTTAATTATCGTGTTATAAGAAAAAAAAGAATCGGGTAAGAATAAAGATTTTTTTTAGTGTGTTCATTCATTTTGACTTTACCCTCCCGGAGTTCATTCTCCGGGGAACTCCGTTTAAATTATTCCGGTGGATTCTTTCCAATCTACTTCTTTTATGATCTCATTGGAAATCATATAAAGACAATTTTTATTTGATATAGCTATTTGTGCAAGTATTTTACGATTAAGAAGCACCTGTTTCTTATATAGGTCATGTATTAATCTACTATAACTATAGGATACCCCTATTTCACGAATTACTGCGTTTATTCGAGTGATCCACAAACGGCGAAAATTTCTCTTTTGCTTATCCCTATCCCGATGAGACGAAACCAAAGCTCTTATTTTCTGTTGAGTAATTGTTCGAGTAAGTCTTGAATGAGCCCCTCGAAAGCTTGATGCAAATAAACGAATTTTTGTTCTACGTCTACGAGCTATATTTCCCCGTCTAATTCTGGTCATTGAATAAATGAAACTTTGACGAATAACTAATAGATTTCCTTTCTTTCAGTTATTCTTTTTCCCTTGCCTAGTCTATTAATAACAAAGCTTTTTTCCAATGTATAAACTAAAAATTCCAATGACTTTGGCTACTATAACCTTCCCGACCACTATTTTTATTTTTTCTAGACATTTCACTTCGAAATAAGAAATTTTATTTTACTAGGTATCAAAATATAATAAATAAAAAATATAAATGGATAAAGAAATAGTGGCTTCCTTCGTTTATATGGTTACTTCTTAAACGGTGAGGTTTTCTCTATACACCGGAGCCTTTACTTCATTTAATATTGGTAACTTGTATAGTTCACATTCTTTGGCTCTACCCATGAATTATCCAGTAATAGGTCTTTCACGATTAGATCTACTTACACAGTAACGGTATTTAATTATGAAAGTTGGCTGGTTAGCTAACCCTGTTAGTCCGTTCTTGCAAGAGGGGCCTAAGTTTTCTGTTTTTATTTTTAAGTAGGATTTTCTCCGCTTAATGGATAACCATTTGTTACCAATGGAGAATTGCTTCTCATCTTAAATTGAGGTGATTGGATTTGCACCAATGAAAACCATAAATTTCATACACAATAGAATGGATATATTTTTTTTATACTGAATTGAACGGACTTCTTTTTC